TCTTTTCTCCTACCTTCAGAAAAAAAGGCATGTCCACTGTTATTAGATATTAGAATTTTCTGAAAGGTAACTATCCCGCTTTCAGATAAAAATTTATATAGAATCTTTGAAAAAGACCTTTTTTCATACTTCATAAAAAAGAAAAAGACTTACTGTCTTTAGGATCTGATGCTACACCGCTGCTCAATACCTTAGGGGATCTACTCGATTACATAAGTAGATTCCTAAGATTTATCTCATATTATGATATAAATAAACAGCTTTTGTTGTATCGGTCCAAAACCTTTCCAATTGATCTTTACGGTGCTTCCTCTATCAATTAAATCTTTTTTTATCCATAGAAAGAAAGTATTTAGGCATATCTAGTCTTCACTTCATATTTCGACCTATGAAGTTTATTTATTTGCTACAGCTGATAAAAAATCGTTTTGGACGATGCTTATGTAGAAAGCCCTTTTTTTTTGTTTCTAGTATTTCATTGACTAGCTGTTCGTTCTTTTTTTTCTATAGTGGAGATAGTCGCACGTAATGACAGATCACAGCCATATTATTAAAAGCTTGTGGTAAAAAGGGGTTTCGTTCTAATGCCCGAAAATAATATTCTAAAGCTTTGGTATGTTCCCCATTACTTGTGTGGATAAGGCCTATATTATAGAGTATATAACTTCGATCATAGGGGTCAATTTCTAGTCGCATAGCTTCATAATAATTCTGTAAAGCTTCCGCATAATTTCCTTCAGATTGAGCCGACATCCGTTACGGTCGTCATTCGCTTTAACGAATTCTCCGTTTCAGAACCGTATGTGAGATTTTCATCTCATACGGCTCCTCCTTTAGGTGCATAATGAAAATAATATATGGAAAAAAGTGATGTCATTATGAACTAAGCGGGGCTAATGTTTTTACAAGAAATCCCTAGCCAACCTTCTTGCAAAAGATCTTTTCTTACTACCAAGTGGGTTCATGCTAGATAAAAATAAAAAAGGAAACTCTAAAAATTTCTTTGTTCTCAACGCCCCTAAATTTCCAGGAATTAGTCACTTCAACAGTCTTCAATGGTTATACGGGTATCCAAAGTACGAACGAGATGGATGTTTATTGTTCCAACCATTTTAATTAGTCCCAATCCCAAAGAAGAAGAAGAAAGAAAGGGAATCATTTTGAAGAAAGTTTTCGTGTTGTTGATTTCTCGGCGTAGTGCTTCTTCCCCGATGCCTCCTATTCGTATATTGTATTAGTGTAGTAGGATTGATCTCTAATACGGGAACCATAGGTAAAAACCTTTTGCTCAATACTAGAATTCATAATTGAAGCATCTAAGGCTGCATTAATCGTGGATACATGACAGAAGGGATTGCTTTTTTTATATTCTAAACTTCACCTTCAAAAGCGTAGATTTTTTTTTCAATATTCGTTTTTCTTTCTATTCCAAATCGGCGAGAAATAAAAAAAAATAATGATAATCAAATCGCACCATCTCTGTAATAAGTAAATGCCTCTTTTTCTCCGGAAGTTGTCGGAATGACTCGTAATAAGATATCGGCTATAATTGTAAAGGTTTTATCAATAAAATTTCCATTTATACGCGATCTTGGCATAGGTAGTAATCCATTCTATAACTCTTTTTATTTCCTTTACCTTTTCTTTTGTAAGAAAATTTTCTCACAAACAAAGGAATTGTATAGTACGAACTCACATAAAAGCGGACTCATAAAAAAAAACCTTCTATCTACTTCCAACTACTTCCAATTCCAATTTTTCCGGTCAAAAAAGGGATCTATATAACCATAATCTAAAAAACGATGAATAACTCGCTATTCACCCAGGTACTCAGTCATAATCCTGATGTCGGAGAGATGGCCGAGTGGTTGAAGGCGTAACATTGGAACTGTTATGTAGACTTTTGTTTACCGAGGGTTCGAATCCCTCTCTTTCCTTACTTTCAACTAATTCACCAATCATACGTGATTGACCACAATGTATCAAATCAAATAAAATAGATAAAAAATCTACCTTGTTTTGATTTTGAAATAGATTCTCTATTCCTAATTTTTTTGATATGGAAAATGCTGGGAAGAGCAAACAAGGGATCCAAATCTCCCTACCAATCTATGATACATGAATAGGAAAAAGATTCCCCGACAAAATCCCTTACCTTGTGCGTGCCTTTTTGTTTTAATAAAAAACGAGGGCAAAGCGGAGTTGTCCGAACTCTTGTTTTTAGTTATTTTTTTTACTTAAGTTAGGTTTATTAAGTCTGTCGAGAGTAATATTCTACGACAAGCAATTCATTTATTTTCAAACCGACGCATTTCCTATCTATTATTTGATTGACTAACCCTTCATATTGGAATGTGTGAAGAGTCAGATGGTTTGGCAATTCCTCAGGGGCAGATGAATCAAGAAGATTTTGAACCAAAGTTCTAGAGTTTTGTTCATCCTTCACTGTAATAATATCTCGGGGTTTGCAGCGATAACTTGGTATATCAACTATACGACCATTAACTAAAATATGTCCATGGTTAACTAATTGGCGCGCTTGAGGAATAGTCAAAGCCATACCCAATCGAAAAAGGATGTTATCCAAACGCATTTCAAGTAATTGTAGTAAAACTTGACCTGTTGACCCCTTGGCTTTTCCGGCGATACGAACATATTTAAGTAATTGGCGTTCTGTAAGACCATAATGAAAACGCAATTTTTGTTTTTCTTCTAAACGAATACGATATTGAGATTTTTTTCCGGAGCGTGATTGGTTTCTAAGATCGCTTCCTGCCTTAGGCCTTTTACTAGTTAGTCCCGGTAAAGCCCCCAGACGGCGTATTTTTTTAAAACGAGGCCCTCGGTAACGTGACATAAAGACTCCTTTTTTATTGAAATTGTACAAAACTAAACAAAATTAAAACTGAACTAAATAATAATGATAAATGACGTGAAATCCACTCCAATAAACTATTGGAATACAAAGAGTAAGAAGATATATTCTCTCAATATACAGATTTTTTTTATTGTATATACAATATATATAAATCAAATAAATCACAAAAATTTTTCTTTATTTTCTTTATTTATTTTGCAAAGATCGAACTCTTTTACCCAATATATCTTCCTATATGGAAGTTTATATGACATAATATAAATGGGGTGGTAACTCTTGGAAAAAGATGAAAGAAGTCTTTTCAATCTTTTTTTATTTTGAAAGTGCATTAAAAATCATGTAAAAAAACGAAAAAATATGGAAAAGCCGGCTATCGGAATCGAACCGATGACCATCGCATTACAAATGCGATGCTCTAACCTCTGAGCTAAGCGGGCTCAAATAAATATATCATTAAATAAATAAAACATAACCTTAATTAATAGAATATAGCAGTATATCGACTTTCTAATTTTTATTTTATTAGTTTCTAAATAAGAAAATCTTAATTAGATCATAAATCTTTTTTTTTTTAGTTAAATGATATCTGATTTGAAATTCTTGTTTTTTTTTTTGTTCTAACCTCATGCTATTATTATTTTATACTTTTTTTTTTCTAATTTTTTAGAATTATTCGAATTTCAAATCTACGAAGTAGACTTAAAATCTTTTTCCATTGCACATTGTAGAATTCTAAGTTTTAATAAAAATTATCAATTTCTTTTCATGAAAGTAAAAGAAAAAAAAGAATCGACCGTTCGACTATTTCTTCAAATTTAAGACAAATATGAGAAAAGGAAGAACATATATATGTTATGTAATATATAACCATATTGAATTGCAAATACAAAAATGATAGAATCTTTGTTGATTAGACTAAATCAATATGGGTCGGGCTCAAAAAAATGAAAGAAGATACCAAAGAAATAAGTATCTATATGTAATGAATTCCAAGGTTTCAGCATAAGAAAAAGTGGAAAGACATCATAATGAGATCCTAATAAAAAGGGGGATATGGCGGAATTGGTAGACGCTACGGACTTAATTGGATTGAGCCTTGGTATGGAAACCTACTAAGTGATAACTTTCAAATTCAGAGAAACCCTGGAATTAACAATGGGCAATCCTGAGCCAAATCCTTGTTTACGCGAACAAACCCGAGTTTAGAAAGCGAGAAAAAAGGGATAGGTGCAGAGACTCAATGGAAGCTGTTCTAACAAATGGAGTTCACTACCTTGTGTTGATAAAGGAATCCTTCGATCGAAACTTCAACTCAAAAAGGATGAAGGAGAAAGTCTGAATATAGGTAACACAAAACGATCTCAAAAATAACGACCTGAATCTCGATTTCTATTTTTTTATAAACAAAATAGAAATGTTGTGAATCAATTCGAAGTTTAAGAAAAAATCAAATATTCATTGATCAAATGATTCACTTCATAGTCTGATAGATCCTTGGTGGAACTTATTAATCGGACGAGAATAAAGATAGAGTCCCATTCTACATGTCAATACTGACAACAATGAAATTTATAGTAAGATGAAAATCCGTTGACTTTTAAAATCGTGAGGGTTCAAGTCCCTCTATCCCCAACTCTACTCCCCAAAAAGTATGTTTGACACCTTACCTTTTTTTAGTTATTCAAGAATTTCTTATCTTTTTTCATGCATCCTACGCTTTTACAAACTAATTTATTTTCTGATTATATACAAGTCTTGTGGGATATATCATACACGTACAAATGAGAAAGAAATATTGATTTGAATGATTTAGAATCTATATCATTTTTCATTTTCAAACTTAGAAGATCCAAGAAATTCCCGGTCCAAAACTTTTTTAATTTATTACTTTTAAGTTTCTTTTTATTGACATAGACCTAAGTCATCTATTAAAATGATAATGATACTTCGGTAATGGTCTGCATAGCTTAGGTGGTAGAGCATAGGACTGAAAATCTTTGTATCACCATTAGTATGATACTTCGGTAATGGTCGACATAGCTTAGTTGCAGAGGACTGAAAATCCTTATGTCACCATTAGTAAAATTCAGTAGATGATACTTCCTTTAGATGATACTTCAGT